AAAAATCCTATTTCCTTTTCGTTTGAAACCTTGGCACAGATCTAAGTTACAATTCACTCAAAAGGATCCAATGAAAGAGAAGAAAGGGCAAAAAAAAAATTTTGGTGGCTTCTTAACGGTTTTAGGCAAGACAACAGAAAGTCCTTTTGGTCCTCCTCGAAACGAAAAAGGACTTTATTCCTTTGATTTTAAACCCATTTTTAAGAAACTCGAAAAAAAAAGAAAAATGTTGAAAAAGAGGTGGTTTCTAGTTATAAGGGTTTTAAAACAACGAACAAAGTTTTTTACAAATGTCACAAAATCAAAAGAAAGGAAAAAAAAACTTATCAAAAAAAGGTCCTTTTCCCTTTTAAAATTTAAAGCAAAACTAAAAGAACTAATGAGAATTTTTTTAGTATTTACCGGACTATATGAATTGAATGAAACTAAAAAAGATTTAATAACCAACAATCAGATAATTCATAAACCCTCTACTCAAATTAGACATATACCTATACCTACGGGTTGGACAAATTCTTCACTGCCCGAAAAACGAATGCAAGATTTGACCAATAGAACAAGTACAATCATAACTCAAATAAAAAAAATTACAAAAAAAAAGAAAAAGAAAACTGTTTTTCTAATCTCAAAGACAAAAATGAATTCTAAAAAAAGAAGTTATGATCTGAAAAGATTAGAATCTAGAATAAAAAGAAGAAATTATGAATTTTTCTATAAATTCCAGTATTTAAAAAAAATTTGTATTGAAAAAATTGAAAAAAAAGCCATATATACTGTTTTATCTATCATTAATATTCTCAGGATGAATTCACAACTTTTTCTTGAATCAGTCAGAAACCTTATTCATAAAGACATCCAAGATAATGAAGAAAATCAAGATAAAATTATGAATATGAAATTGAAGGGAAATAAAAAAGGGATTAACTTTATTTCGAATATAAAAGAGACTGCTACTAATATGAAAAGACAGATTTTTGGTGACTTATCCTCTTTGTCACAAGCATATATATTTTATAAAATATCACAAACCCTACTTATTAACTTATATAAGTTAAGACCCACTCTTCGAGATGATGGAAAAGCTTTTTTTCTAAAAAAAAAAAGAAAGGATTTTTTTGAAGTACAAGGAATTTTTCATTCCGAATTAAGACATAAAAAAAACATTACTTTTATAACGAATCCATGGAAAAACTGGTTGTTAAAGGCGGGTCATTATCAAAATTATTTATCTCCGATAAGATGGTCTAGATTAATATCAAAAAAAAGGAGAAATCTTGTTAATCAACGATGTATGACTGAAAATAAGGGTTTAAATAAAAAGGATTCCTGTGAAAAGGAAAAAGACTTATTAATGAAGTACGAAAAACAAAAGAATTTTCAAGGGGAGTTATTACTAAAAAAAAAAATCAAAAAATACTCTCGATATGATCTTTTAGCGTATAAATCTATAAATTATGAAGATCCGAAGGACTCATCTATTTCTAGATTGTCATTAAAAACAAAAACTAAGCAAGGAATTTTCTATAATTTGACGATACCTAAACGCAAATTTATTCGTGGGTCAGAAGGGGTTTCTATTACTAACTGTCTGGAAGAAGACGAGACTCTGGAGATAGAACAAAATCGGGATAGAAAGTATTTGGATTGGAGGATTTTCTATTTTTTTCTTAAAAAAAGAATCCAAATTGAATTTTGGATTGATACTGGAACAAAAAAAAAAAAAAACCTTTTTGACTGGATGGAAATGAATGAAAGACTACTAAGCGATTCCATATGCAATTTGGAACTTTTGCTCTTCCCAAAAAATTTGATACTTTACAATGCATATAAGAAAAAACCTTGGACCATACCAATCAAATTACTTCTTTTTGATTTGACTAGAAATGACAATCTTAGTGAAAAATCTGAAGAACTAGTAGATTTTGGATCAGTTTACTTAAACCAAGAAAAATATCTTGAAGACTATTTTGCAGAATCAGACATGAAAAAAAAAAACTACAAAGGTTCTATGGAAGCGGAGCTTTTTTTATTCCTACAAAGACCTTTATGTTTTCAATTAAAATGGAATACTTCTGTAAAAAAAAAATTAGTCAATACTATGAAAGTTTATTGTTTCCTGCTTAAATCAATAAATCCAAATGGAGCGACTCTATCCTCTATTCAAAGGGGAGAAATAGGTATAAATTTTCTGCTAATTGACAACGATTTGAGTCTTACAGAATTTATAAAAAAGGGAATATTTATTATCGAACCAGTTCGCCTGGCTGTCAAAAATGGAGGACACTTTCTTCTCTATCAAACCTTAAAAAATTCATTGGTTCATAAGAATAAACAAAAAATGAATAAAAAAGAAGAAGAAAGAAATTATGCGGATACAAAGAATTGGGATAAGTCCACAGGAAATAAAAAGAAAAATTATTATGATTTGCTTATTTATGAAAAGACTTTATCTTCTCGGCAATGCCGAGAGTTGAGAATTCTACTATCTTTTAATTCCTTTAATTCCAAGAATAAAAAAGATATTAAGATAAATAACGAATTTTTTAATGGAAATAACACCAAAACCCGTAGTAATATTTCGAATAAAACCAAAAATATTTCTCGAGATAACAAAAAATTAAAAAATAAAAACCAAGTAATTAAATTTAAACTCTTTCTTTGGCCCAATTTTCGATTAGAAGATTTAGCTTGTATGAATCGCTATTGGTTTGATACTAATAATGGGAGTCGTTTTAGTATGGTAAGAATACATCTGTATCCACGATTAAAAAACTTTTACTAATAAGTTTTTCCTCTATTCCAGAGCGTATTTGCTGCCTAAAGACAAAAAGATACACACATGTCTAGTTTTTCATTCTATTCTGATATATTTTGTTAAATTAACAACATATTTTTTCAATCTAATTTTGGTATTATTATTACGGATCCATTAGTATTACTGATCACTCACTATATCAATATATATATTATACTTTCAAAACTAATTAATATTTATCTATTATATATTATAATAGATAAATATTAATATAATAAAAATATTATACTATATTCATATTATACTATTTCAATTTAAAATTTTAGTAGGGGAAAAGATTTCATTTTATGGTTAAAAATTCATTCATCTCTGTTATTTCCCAAGAAGAAAAAAAAAAAAATGAGGGATCCACTGAATTTCAAGTATTCCGTTTTACCAATAAGATACGAAGACTTACTTCACATTTGGAATTGCATAGAAAAGACTTTTTATCCCAGAGGGGCTTACGGAAAATTATAGGAAAACGCCAACGACTGTTGGCTTATTTGTCAAAGACAAATGAAGTACGTTATAAACAATTAATTAGTCAGTTGGATCTTCGGAAACCAAAAATGCGTTAAGTTGAAAAGTTCATTTTGAGTTCTTTTTTTTCTATTTATTCTATTTTTTAATTAGTAATAAATCTTCAATTTTGAATTTTGATAAATTTATTTTCGTTTTCAATAAGTTATGAAAGAATGAATCGAGGAAAAACCTATGAATATACCATCTACAAAACAAGACCTCATGATAGTCAATATGGGCCCGCACCACCCATCAATGCACGGTGTTCTTCGACTAATCGTTACTCTAGATGGCGAAAATGTTATTAACTGTGAACCCATATTAGGTTATTTACACAGAGGGATGGAAAAAATTGCAGAAAACCGAACAATTATACAATATCTACCCTATGTAACACGTTGGGATTATTTAGCTACAATGTTCACAGAAGCAATAACTGTAAACGGGCCCGAACAACTGGGAAATATTCAAATACCTAAAAGAGCTAGCCATATAAGAGTAATTATGCTAGAGTTGAGTCGTATAGCTTCTCATCTGTTATGGCTTGGACCCTTTATGGCGGATATTGGAGCACAGACCCCTTTCTTCTATATTTTCAGAGAAAGAGAATTGGTATATGATCTATTCGAAACTGCGACTGGTATGAGAATGATGCATAATTTTTTTCGTATCGGAGGAGTAGCGGCTGATCTACCTCATGGATGGATAGATAAATGCTTGGATTTCTGCGAGTATTTTTTAACAAAGGCAGCTGAATATCAAAAACTTATTACGCGAAATCCTATTTTTTTAGAACGAGTTGAGGGAGTAGGTGTTATTGGTATAGAGGAAGCAATAAATTGGGGTTTATCCGGGCCAATGCTACGAGCTTCTGGAATGCAATGGGATCTTCGCAAAGTGGATCATTATGAATGTTACGACGAACTTGATTGGGAAGTCCCGTGGCAAAAGGAAGGGGATTCATTAGCTCGTTATTTAGTACGAATCAATGAAATGAGAGAATCCATAAAAATTATTCAACAGGCCGTGGAAGGAATTCCGGGAGGTCCGTATGAAAATTTAGAAATACGATGTTTTGATAGAGAAAGGGATATAGACTGGAATGATTTTGAATATAGATTCATTAGTAAAAAGACCTCTCCTACTTTTGAATTATCGAAACAAGAACTTTATGTAAGAATGGAAGCTCCAAAAGGGGAATTGGGAGTTTTTCTGATAGGAGACCAGAGTGGTTTTCCTTGGAGATGGAAAATCCGCCCCCCAGGGTTTCTCAATTTGCAAATTCTTCCTCAGTTAGTTAAAAGAATGAAATTGGCTGATATTATGACAATACTAGGTAGCATAGATATCATTATGGGGGAAGTTGATCGTTGAAATGATAATTGATACAACAGAAATACAAAATATACACTCTTTTTCCAGATTAGAATCTTTAAACGAAATTTTGAAGAGTATATGGATGCTGCTTCCGATTTTGACTCTTGTATTGGGAATAACAATAGGCGTACTAGTAATTGTGTGGTTAGAAAGAGAAATAGCCGCAGGAGTACAACAACGTATTGGACCCGAATATGCCGGTCCTTTAGGAATTCTTCAAGCTCTCGCCGATGGGGTTAAACTGCTTTTTAAAGAAAATCTTCTTCCATCTCGAGGAGATACTAGTTTATTCAGTATTGGACCATCCATAGCAGTTATATCAATTCTACTAAGCTATTCAGTAATTCCTTTTGGCTATCACCTTGTTTTAGCTGATCTAAAGATTGGTGTTTTTTTATGGATTGCTATTTCAAGTATTGCCCCCATCGGACTTCTTATGTCAGGATATGCATCCAATAATAAATATTCTTTTTTAGGTGGTCTACGAGCTGCTGCTCAATCGCTTAGTTATGAAATACCATTAACTCTGTGTGTGTTATCAATATCTCTACGTGTGAGTCGTTGAAACATAAACTTTTATCTACTACTTCTTTATAAGTATAAGAAACTGTGTAAATAATAAGCGAAATAACTTGGATGGAGCTGTTTATTTTCTTTTTTCGAGTTCTAGTTAGCGTTTAAGTTTATGAGCGAAATCAGATAGTTATATGAGTGAAAGAAAACAGCTTACAAATTCGCAGTAAATGTAAATATTGAGTCTCATTATCCTAAGTACAAGAGGCAAGCGGAAAAAAGAAAAGCAGAAGAGAGCTTTTACCCCAGGATTGGGTGATTAGTCCTCCTGTCTTGAAGCGGGTTCATAATGATCAACCATATTGCTTTTTTACTATGTTTGGCGTGTATTACCAAATATGTATTACCATAACGGGGGATTGAGCAAAAACGCGTGGATGGTTAGGAACACCAAGATAGACAACGGATTAGTAATGGAGATTGTATCAAAATTATCCCAAAGGATGTTTTTGCAAAAATAAAATAATAGTAAAATACAAAGTATGAAAAGAAAACTATTTGGGGCTTTAAATTGGTAGAAATAATCAGGTAGTACTTCCCACAATTCCGATCCAGAGTATGCTCCTATCCACAAATTAGAAAAATGACTATCAGAAACGAAATAACCCTTTACTTTTACCTTTTTACTTTTTTGTTTAAGCCCTTTTTTCTTAGAAAAGTAAACAAGGCTAGGAAAAAAATATCCCTAACACTCAAAAAAATAAAATCACAATACAATAGAATAAAAAAGTAATTCTTTTTTTTGTAATCTAAAAAATAATAGGTTGAAATTTCGATTTATACAAATCTACAAGGAGTGTTTGATTGTAATATAAAGTTAGAAAAAAAAAAAAAAGAAAAATTATTATAAGGATGAGATCAATTCAGAAGTACTTTACTCCTTCTTTAAATTCGAATTTCAATTCGAATAATAACAGACAGAATTTCAGTGGTCTAATTGAGGGCGTTTGGATCCTATCTATTCTACAAACTAAGAACCCATATGACAAATATATCAAAATGAAGATAATAGGCTTCGGCCCTTAGATTTATTTATGACCCTCGAGGAGCCATATGAGGTGAAAATCTCATGTATGGTTCTGGAATAGCGATAGGAGCGACTATGCTATTATCGACTATGATTATCTAATAGTTCAAGTACAGTTGATATAGTTGAGGCACAGTCGAAATATGGTCTTTTGGGGTGGAATTTGTGGCGACAACCAATAGGATTTATTGTTTTTCTAATTTCTTCCCTAGCAGAGTGTGAAAGATTGCCTTTTGATTTACCAGAAGCGGAAGAAGAGTTAGTAGCCGGTTATCAAACTGAATATTCGGGTATAAAATTTGGTTTATTTTATGTTGCTTCCTATCTAAACCTATTAGTTTCTTCCTTATTTGTAACAGTTCTTTACTTGGGCGGTTGGAATATTTCTATTCCGTACATTTTTGTTCCTGAGCTTTTTGAATTCAAAAAAGTGAGTGGAGTTTTTGAAATAACAACAGGTATCTTTATTATATTGGCTAAAACTTATTTGTTTTTGTTCATTTCCATCACAACAAGATGGACTTTACCTAGGTTAAGAATGGACCAACTGTTAAATCTTGGATGGAAATTTCTTTTACCTATTTCTCTAGGAAATCTATTATTAACAACTTCTTCACAACTTTTTTCACTCTAACTTTAATGGAATGGTATAGTCTATATTCCCTACTTGCTTCAAACAAGAGAAATAAACAAAAATAAAATTATTCCGAAATATTTCTAATATGCTCCCTATGGTGACTGGGTTATTAAATTATGGTCAACAAACAATACGAGCTGTAAGGTACATTGGGCAAAGTTTTATGGTTACCTTATCCCACGCAAATCGTTTACCTGTAACTATTCAATACCCCTATGAAAAATTAATTACATCGGAACGTTTCCGCGGTCGAATCCATTTTGAATTTGATAAATGCATTGCTTGTGAGGTATGTGTTCGTGTATGTCCTATAGATTTACCCGTTGTTGATTGGCAATTCGAAACTCATATTCGAAAGAAACGATTGCTTAATTACAGTATTGATTTCGGAATCTGTATATTTTGTGGTAACTGCGTTGAGTATTGTCCAACAAACTGTTTATCAATGACTGAAGAATATGAGCTTTCGACTTATGATCGTCATGAATTGAATTATAATCAAATTGCTTTGGGTCGTTTACCAACATCAGTAATTGACGATTATACAATTCGAACAATTTCAACCTTCCCCCAACTAAACAGGAGTGGGCTGGACCCTTCAATTCAAAAAATACAAAATTCAAAATGAAAGAATAATTACTAAAACTAGAGAAATGAGGTTTTTTTGTTTTGTGTTGCGACTTTATTTTGACTCAAAACCTATCCATTCCATTTTTGATTTAAAATTGATTAATCTTTACGTAATTTTTTTTTCGAAAGATAAAAATCAAAATGGATTTTTCAATATTATTGTCTAATATCGCACTTTCTTTTTGGGTAAGGAATAGTATTTTTCCCATAGTTATACCTACATCAATTCATACCATTTCGGATTGAATTCAATAGGATTTTATTCAATTAGGAACATATCAGAAAAATTTTTTCCTGGTCGAGTCAATAAGGTTATGAAAAAAAATTCGATGGATTTATCTTTTCTTTATACGTAAAATGGATTTGACTGGACCAATACATGATTTTCTTTTAGTTTTTCTGGGATTGGGTCTTATATCATTTGCTTTAGGGGTCGTATTACTTACCAACCCAATTTATTCCGCGTTTTCGTTAGGGTTGGTTCTTATTTGTATATCTTTATTTTATGTTTTATCAAACAGCTATTTTGTAGCTGCTGCACAACTCCTTATTTACGTAGGCGCAATAAATGTTTTAATCATATTTGCTGTGATGTTCATAAATGGTTCAGACTATTCCAAAGCTTTTTCTCTTTGGACCATTGGAGGCGGGGTTACTTCGCTGGTTTGTACAAGTATTTTTGTTTTATTAATTGCTACTATTCCAGATACATCTTGGTACAGCGTTATTTGGACGACAAGATCAAACCAGATTATCGAGAAAGATTTGATAACGAATAGTCAACAAATTGGAATTCATTTATCAACAGATTTTTTTCTTCCATTTGAACTAATTTCGATAATTCTTTTAGTTGGATTAATAGGCGCAATTGCTGTGGCTCGTCAATAATAGTATTAAAGCCTTAGAACTACCCAAATAAATCTGAATTCAACTTTACTTTGTTTTATCTTATCGCACCAGGTTTTATTCTATTTAAAAATTCTTTGTTCATGTATAAATTTTTTTCTATTTCGATTATAAATTATAAATAGTATAAATAGAACTTCTTTTCAAGTTCTTTTTCTTTTTATTCAATTTGAATTTATTACTAATATATGGTTTTTTTTGTACTTGTTATATTTGACTCAACGGATTCTGTAGAATTTTTGTTCATATTGATATAAAGTTTTATTTTGACTCTTATTGTCTTATTGAAAGAAATAAAAATTGATAAGGAGTTGGTCAATGATACTCGAGCATATACTTGTTTTGAGTTCCTTTTTATTTTGTATCGGTATTTATGGATTGATCACGAGCCGAAATATGGTTAGAGCTCTTATGTGTCTTGAACTTCTACTGAATGCAGTTAATATAAATTTCGTAACATTTTCTGATTTTTTTGATAGTCGTCAATTAAAAGGAAATATTTTCTCAATTTTTGTTATAGCTATTGCAGCGGCTGAAGCAGCTGTTGGACTGGCTATCATTTCGTCAATCTATCGTAACAGAAAATCAACTCGTATCAATCAAGCAAATTTATTGAATAAGTAGTATTATTCATATAAATGAAAATATTCATGAATTCTATATATATATCCATGTTTGTTAAAATTTAAGAAATGAAAGTCTCTTTGCCCTCTTTCATGTACATACCTCAATCCAGAATTGATTCAAAAAATTCTGGTCAATTATTGATTCATCTTCTGTCTAAAAATATTATTGAGTTACAAAACGACTAGATCGAAAATTTATGACGTTCAAAAGTTTATAGACCCAATGTCACATTCAGTAAAGATTTATGATACATGTATAGGGTGTACTCAATGTGTCCGAGCCTGTCCCACGGATGTATTAGAAATGATACCTTGGGACGGATGTAAAGCTAAGCAAATTGCTTCCGCTCCACGAACAGAGGACTGTGTTGGCTGTAAAAGATGTGAATCGGCCTGCCCAACGGATTTCTTGAGTGTTCGAGTTTATTTATGGCATGAAACAACTAGAAGCATGGGTCTAGCTTATTGATAGGTTTCCGACAACACTATTTAAATTTGAATACATTTTTTTTATCGACAGAACCCGTCCTCAAAACAAAAAATAGAAGGATATTCTGTTTTGAGCACGGGTTTGTTTTTCTGGTCCAAGCGTATCTTGTCTTTACCATGAATTCTTTTCCTTGGTTAACATTCTTTGTAGTCTTTCCGATATCAACAGGTTCCTTAACTTTATTTCTACCTCAAACTCAGAGAGGGAATAAAGTAATTAGATGGTATGCTATATGTATATGCATTTTAGAACTGCTTTTAATGACCTACGCATTTTTTTATTATTTCCAGTCTGATGATTTATTAATTCAATTTTCGGAGAATTATAAATGGGTCAATTTTTTTGATTTTTATTGGAGATTGGGAATAGACGGACTTTCTGTAGGACCCATTTTACTGACAGGATTTATCACTACTTTAGCTACTTTAGCGGCTCGGCCAGTTACTCGAGATTCCCGATTATTCCATTTTTTGATGCTAGCAATGTATAGTGGTCAAATAGGATTATTTTCTTCTCGAGATCTTTTACTTTTTTTCATCATGTGGGAGTTAGAATTAATTCCCGTTTATCTACTTTTATTCATGTGGGGGGGAAAGAAACGTTTGTATTCAGCTACAAAGTTTATTTTATACACCGCAGGGGGTTCCATTTTTTTATTAATAGGAACTCTGGGTATCAGTTTATATGGTTCCGCTGAACCAACATTAAATTTTGAAACATCAGCCAATCAATCATATCCATTAGTGCTGGAAATAATATTTTATATTGGATTTCTTATAGCTTTTGCTGTAAAATTACCGATTATCCCTTTACATACCTGGTTACCAGATACTCATGGCGAGGCACATTACAGTACTTGTATGCTTCTAGCCGGAATCTTATTAAAAATGGGAGCATATGGATTGGTTCGGATCAATATGGAATTATTGCCCCATGCTCATTCTTTATTTTCTCCATGGTTGATAATACTAGGCACAATACAAATAATTTATGCAGCTTCAACATCTCCCGGTCAACGTAATTTAAAAAAAAGAATAGCCTACTCCTCAGTATCTCATATGGGTTTTATAATTATAGGAATTAGCTGTTTAAGCGATACGGGACTCAACGGAGCCGTTTTACAAATAATATCTCATGGATTTATTGGTGCTGCGCTTTTTTTCTTGGCAGGTACCACTTATGATAGAATGCGTCTTCTTTATCTCGACAAAATGGGAGGAATGGCTTTTTTTGTTCCAAAAACATTTACAATGTTCAGTATCTCATCGATGGCTTCTCTTGCATTACCGGGCACGAGTAGTTTTTTTGCAGAATTGATAATTTTTTTTGGAATCATTACTAGCCAAAAATATCTTTTACTGCCAAAAATACTAATTACTTTTGTGATGGCACTTGGAGTGATATTAACTCCAATTTATTCATTGTCTATGTTACGCCAGATGTTCTATGGATACAAGTTATTTAATGCTCCAAACTCCTCTTTTTTTGATTCTGGCCCGCGCGAGTTATTTGTTTCACTTTCTATTCTTCTACCCGTAATAGGTATCGGGATTTATCCAGACTTCGTTTTCTCATTATCCGTTGACAAGGTTGAGGCTATTTTATCTAATTATTAATTTTTTAAGAATCCTAAAAAAAGTAGAAAAAGTATTTTTCGACTTTTTTTTTAACGTAAAACAAAAAAAAAATTGTAACCAGAAAGTAGGGCTTTTTACAGAACCATTTGAATCAAGCAATGAGTGATTCAAATGGTTCGTTTACACAATGTTTTTTATATAGACTTATATGCTGCCCTATGTTTATTTTTATTTTATCAGACCCGCGTCCTCGATTCAATTAGATATTAATTGAAATAAACCATAACTATGCAGTCCTATTCCTAATAAATTAACTCCGAAATAACATATCCAAATTAAAAGAAAGCCTATAAAGGCCACAATTGCAGAATTTAGACCTTTCCATTTTTGATGTGTTCTAGTATGTAAATAAATTGCGAATATTGCCCAAGTAATAAAAGCCCAAGTTTCCTTTGGGTCCCAGTTCCAATATGATCCCCATGCCTCGTTAGCCCAGACTGCTCCTGAAAGAATACCTATAGTTAAAAGGATAAAGCCGATACTAATAATACGATAGCCCCAACAATCTAATTGTTGAATCAACTGAGACCTATAATAATTGTTACAACAAAGAAAAAAAGTGTTTCGTAAAACAGTGCCGCTTTCGTTCATGTATTGAATCTCATCAAAAAAAAAAGATTCATTTAAAAAATTCTTATTTTTAATTTTAAAGGGAATCTTTGTTATTTTTCGAAATGTAATGACTAGAAGAGCTACTCCTAATAATGATCCACATAAAAGGGCTGCATAGGCCAATATCATCATACTTACATGCATCACTAACCACTGAGATTGAAGAGCGGGTACTAATGTTGTAGATTGATGCACTTCAGTTAAAAAACCGGAAGTAGCAAAGCCCTGAATCAAAAGTGCACTTGGCGCGGTTATTAGATTTAAAAGGGTTTTCTTTTTTTTGAAATAAGGAATTATATGAATAATGGTTAAACTCCATGAAAGAAAGAGTAATGATTCATATAGATTACTTAATGGTAAATGTCCCCAAAAAATCCAACGAGTAACTAATAATCCAGTTATACAGAAAAAAGTAGTTATCATACCCTTTTCTGACGAATAAAAGAGTTCTCTTATTTCATCAACTAATAAGGTTATTAAATGAATTGTAATTACAATGGAAACAACCGAAACGGATACATGAGTTAATATATGCTCGAAAGTCGAAAATATCATAAAAAAAAAAAAGTCCCCCTCATTATTTCATTACTACAAAATAGCTATTATATTGTTAATATATATCTATATAATAATACTATTCTTAGAATTGAAATAAGTAAGTGTTTTCGTTCTAGGAACTCGCATATGCCGCCACTCGGACTCGAACCGAGATGCTCTAGCACTGCTTCCTAAGAGCAGCGTGTCTACCGATTTCACCATAGCGGCTTCCCTTGCTAGAAATCATAATAACTCATTATTATTCAATCGTCGAGATTGAAAGAGTCAATTCAAGGCAATATTTCTGAGGTTAGTGAAGAAAAAAGTGATGAATCGAAACTCGTTTCATTTTTTGAACGTTCTAAAAGTGATAAGTCCTAAGAACCGATGGGGAAATGAGAATCCCCATCCCAGAACGGATAAAAGAGACTAAAAAGAAAGTTGAAACATTGTCTTTGTCTTTTGCATTTTTTTTTGAGTCTGTTTTTAACCAAAAAACCTTTTTTGAATTCAGTCGATAACAGACTTCGTTTTCTACCTATTCTAAAACTAAAAGAAAAAATGAGTTCAATTAAATATTGATAAATATTGATCAATTCAAAATATTAGTGACTGACAATCCTTATTTTTTTCTATTTTAGAGTTGAAATTAGACAAACAACAAGACTTTTCTTAGAATCAAACTTATTTAGGTTTTTTCAACCTTTGATTGTTTATTTTTTTTTGTCGGACAAAAAAAACTTTTTGAATTCCCGGTCGAAAGAGATTTCGATAATGAAAAAGCTTTCAACGCTGCCCAATATCCCTTTCTTTTCCAAATATTTTTACGAATACGCTTTTTTGATATAGAAGTGCGCTTTTTTGGAACGGCCATTTAAAAATTGAGAGGTCACTCATTGCTATAATTGGATGTGAAAGACATTTTTAGTTCAAAAATAATTGTTTTTTTTTTTTTTCGATTCAGTATTGATGAATCTTTAGATCCTACTATCTTGCTAAAAGAAAAGAAGGGATTCATTGCTTGCTATTTCTTCGAAAGGGAAGAAGTATACCTAATTTTGATTTTAAAATCAAAATAAAAAAAGTTAAAGGAGATTACATTAGTTAGTCTATCTAAAGAAATTTTTTTTCTTTACTTCTTTAAATTTCATACTTTGTTCTTTTCGTTCCATGGAACGTATGTTAATTTAAAAATTCATATTATTAATATAATAATGAATAGAATAAATACTATAGAACTTCCTCCAAGCATAAATATCTTTGTTATATATTTTGATAATGGAAGAGAATTAAACTTTAAAAAAGAATCAATTAATAAAAAAGAATCAATTAATGATTACGGATAAATGAACTAAAAAAGAACTAAAAAACGGGTTTTAATTTGATTGTCTCAAGTTTTGTGCTTCTTTTTCTGATTCATATCAAAATGAATTCTTTATTGTTTCTTTATGCATAGAAATATGTATTCTTTATTATATGGGTCTTTTTTATATGGGTTATAGTAAATGTAAATATAGAAATTTTTCGTAATTCCGCATAAAAATAAAATGAAATTTTTCCCCTTTTTGGGGTCTTCATCAAAAACGTTCTTAACTAAAAGTCAGTATTTATTTTTGACTGATAAGTCGATTATATTATTTGTTATTTGACCAACTCTAACTTCGTGATTTGAATATGTGTCGTGTTTTGAAAAGATTCATAATAATAATTAAGAATATCCAATTTTAGTTAGGTTTTACATATTTTGCTTTTTTATTGACTTTACTCTTTTGAATTTGAAAAGGGACAAGAACGAGTGAGTAAGAAACAATTCAATATTAGAAAAAAACTTTTTATATGGAACATACATATCAATATTCCTGGATCATCCCTTTTATTACACTTCCAATTCCTATGGTAATAGGGGGGGGTCTTCTCCTTTTTCCGACAGCAACAAAAAAGTTTCATCGTATGTTGTCTTTTTTGAGTGTTTTTTTGTTAAGTATAGTTATACTTTTTGCAATCAACCTCCTTCTTCAGCAAATAAATCGCCATTCTATCTATCAATCTGTATGGTCTTGGACGATCAATAATGATTTTTCTTTAGAGTTTGGTTTTTTGATTGATCCGCTTACTTCCATTATGTTAATATTAATCACGACTGTTGGAATGATGGTGCTTATTTATAGCGACAACTATATGTCTCATGATAAAGGCTACTTGCGCTTTTTTGCTTATATGAGTTTTTTCAATAGTTCAATGGTGGGTTTAGTTTCGAGTTCTAATTTAATACAAATTTATTTTTTTTGGGAATTGGTTGGAATGTGTTCTTATCTATTAATAGGTTTTTGGTTTACGCGACCTGTTGTAGGTAATGCCTGTCAAAAGGCATTTATAACTAATCGTGTGGGGGATTTTGGATTTTTATTAGGAATTTTAGGTCTTTATTGGATAACGGGTAGTTTAGAATTTCGGGATTTGTTCGAAATAGTCAAGAACTTAATTCATAATAATAAGGTTGATCTTTTATTTGTTACTTTGTGCTCCTTGCTATTATTTTCCGGTGCAGTTGCTAAATCCGCGCAATTTCCCCTTCATATATGGTTACCCGATGCTATGGAGGGGCCGACTCCTATTTCTGCTCTCATAC